AGGATCTTTGAACAACCATCGGACGGGCGGAAAATCATTAGAACCGACTTCTACAAGAGCTTTTCTTTTTCCATAGAAAACAAGGTGTTCAAAAAGAGTTTCAGAAGATGTTGATCGTAAATGATAAAATTGGTTACAAAGAAAAATGAAGATGGATTCGTATTCACATACATAAGAATTATAGAGAAACAAGAATAATCTTTTAGTCTTTTTTGAAACAATGGAACTTGATTTCTTTGGAGTTGGAATAATAAGACTATGCCAATTCTGATACTCATAGAGAAGGAAGCGTAATAAATGGAAAAAAGAGGCGTCTTTCAACCCGGAGCGAAGAGTTTGAACAACGATTTCTAGATGGATGGGGTAGGGTATTAGTATATCTGACACATAATTTAAATGTACAAAATTGTCTTCTAAAAACGGAAATAGTGAATGAATTGATCGTAAATTTTGAGATTTGCCTATTTCTTCTTTCCTTTCTAAGGAAGATACTAATCTTAGGGAAAAGGGAATTTCCCCAATAACTGCAAATCCCTCTGATATAATTTGCAAATATAAATTTTTGTTATGCCCCAACAATAGGTTTTGGTTTGACTCATTAGCAGAAATAAGCAAAGGATTCTGTTGAGACATGCGAGTAATTAAACGTTTCACCATTAGTGAACTGGATTTATTATCATAACCAAAATTATCCACCAAAATGAATCTATTTAAAACATGATCATGAGCCAGTGCATAAATATACTCTTGAAAGATAAGCGGATATAGGAAGTCCTGTTTCAAATTCAAAAATTTATAGCGTTCAAAATATCGTTGAAATTCCCCCATTTGAAATTAGATTTGAACCAAAGATAGGCATAAGATACTTCTTGGATTATCAAATGATACATAGTGCGATACGGTCAAAACAAGGTAGTATAATAATAAAATAATATATACCTCGGAGACAGGTAAGCTCATCAACGGACTCTCCATCCTCTTTTTTTTTCATCTAATAGGTTTATGTTCGTTATAGGATAACAAGATGGTTAGAAATCTTTTATTTTTAAAACCCAATCGCTCTTTTGATTTTGGAAAGAATTGAATTATCTTTATCAATATACTGCTTCTTCTACACATTCCTCTCCAATGCATAAAATGCATAATGGATAATATCAACATAGTTAGGATTCATAAAAAAAAAGGATAATCCACTCATAGGAGAAGCCGTTCCCGCATCAGGCACTAATCCATTTTTAACGTCTATCTAATTAGATCGGGTAATCATTCAAAGTTAAGAACAGAAGCCGGTTGCTTTTTTGTTTCCCTATAATTAGAGCCATAGGGCTCTATCCATTTATTCACTCGACCCAACTTTTAATTCATTTTGTTCCGCCCCGATCCAAGCCTTTAAACAAGTCTTTGTACCGATCAGGTAAGAATGCAATATTCTCAGAATTATATATTGCTACGACATGCTATTTTTTCCATTCATTCCCTTTCAGGATCAGTCGTGGTCTTACAAACTCTACCGATGGTATGGACGAATCCCTTGCTTCATCCAAATGTGTAAACGATACTAGCCGCACTTAAAAGCCGAGTACTCTACCGTTGAGTTAGCAACCCAAAAATCTAAAAACAATTCGGATGTGTAAATGTCAATACAGTAAAAAAAATATAACTAAATTTGAGTGCCATGACACAATCAAAACATTTTAAACTAAGAATACAAAAAGAAATCTCAAATTTAAATCGCTTCTGAACTGAACATAAAAATGAAGAGATCAGATGCAAATATACTAAATTAAAATAAAATTAGAATTTAGAATAGATATAAATGTACAAGTGAATCAACCTCCCTTTCTTTTTTTTTACTCCAATAAAAAATTATTGTATCACAGCGAATTCAACGAACCCATCAATTGAATGAAGTAAAATAAAAAACCGAACCTATGGCACGAAAAGATTTATACTTATACATACACGATCAAATTATATTTGTTCGATACACTGTTGTCAATATAAATGTTACGAAAAGAATACAGTGGTGAAAATGGAAATAAATTAAATATTAACTATAAGGACTGGTGTTGGATTGGCACTACATAGATGCAAAAAGGTGTAGATAGTAGATCAAGGAATAAAAAAGTAGTCAAAAAAATCCGAGTTATTCAATGAGCGAATAAGCAAGTTTGATTCCGTAGTTATTATTATTTTATTTGTTTAGTAGAGTTCCAATGAAAACGGAAAACCAGTCGATTGCAGATAATGTCATAATTTTATATTTCGAGATCCAATTTCTTCATCTAGTCCCTCGATTTTGGGAATATCCACCTTCGCTTTTTTTATATACCAATACCACTAGAACAGGGGATTCTATGGGAACAATACGAAAAGGCGGAGCATAGTAGAGAAGTAGAGAAAAGCTTATACTCTTTATTTAAATTTTGTTTGATTAAAGGGCAGTTCCTTAAAAACCTCCGCCTTCTTTGAAATATCATGAACAGTTCCTGTAGGTTGAGCGCCTTTTTCAAGGAAATATAGAATAGCAGGAACATTTGAATAAGTTTGATTCTTTATCGGATCATAAAAACCAACTTTCCGGAGATCTCTCCCCTCTCTTCGGGATCGAACATCAATTGCAACGATTCGATAGACGGCTCATTGGGATAGATGAAAATACCCCCCCTAGAAACGTATAAGAGGTTTTATCCTCGTACGGCTCGAGAAAATTATGTCTATGTATAAAATTAGAATGGCAAATAGATCCATAAAATCATCAAATCAATTAGACTATGATTAAAGATTTAATTTTTTTCGTTTATAAATGTAAAACAAAAAATTGTACTCATAACTCAAGTGGGATAACTCTCAAATAGCTCACAATACCTAAGCTATTTCATTTTTTGAGTGGTCTCTAGCCCCCTTCTTGTCTCGTTTAGAATCTGTTTTATTCGTCAGATTTAGTTGTTGAGACAATGAAAAATGGTGTTTCCTTGTTCCAGGATCCTTTATCTTTTGTTTGAATCATTGGGTTTAGACATTACTTCGGTGATCCTTAATCCTTATCAAAATGGCAGCAACATACCTTTTTTGTGATTTCGTTCTATCTAAAGAATCATCAGAACGGTTGATTCACGCGTGTTCCACTTTTGATTGAAAAAGTTTTATCAAGTCCAACAAATTTGACTTTTATTTTAGATTTGAAACTTTCTAAAATTGAATCCTTTCAATTTATATATAGAAGCTATATTTACGAAGTTGTTCAAACTTATTATATTAATTGACACTAACCCTAGACCCTTACCCTTGAGAAATGAATCAATACTTTCTACTCGAGCTCCATCATGTATATAATTACCCCTTTTTTACATTACAACCCAAGAAAAAACTGATGGGTTCTAGTCGAGCAGAACAAAGGATGTCGAGTCAAGAGCACTTTTATTCGTAAAAAAATGGTGGATTATTACATCCACAGCTGATCATGTCCTTCAAGTCGCACGTTGCTTTCTACCACATCGTTTCAAACGAAGTTTTACCATAACATTCCTCTAGTTTGGAACTAGTATTTAATTGATTCAATTATGGAATCATGAATAGTCATTAGTGCGATCGCTAAATAATAATAAATCTATACTTTTGTCCTTCTATATCTATAATAGAAATAGATATGAATGGATAGTTAGTTTCTGAAAACGTCTCAGCACTAATTTTTTAATCCCATAGTTAGCAAATAAATGGAAGAACTGTCACTGCAAGTAATTTAATCCCGGATATTCGATAATTGACGATTCCAATTTAAGTGATCATAAGTTTTTTTTTTCACAAAATACAAACAAAGGCCGTTGTTACGGAAATAGAATGATACCATGCATTGTATTTGACTTGAGGTTCCATAAGTTTTCTGTAACCTTTCTATTTCTAGACCCCCCAAAAAAATCTAATTTAATAGAATGTATGAATAATCCCTCGCCTAAAATTTTACAACAATTTATAGAACTCTTAGACCCAAACAAAAAATGACAAAAAACTCGGTGCAAAGAAACCAGATCTGTTACATATGTAATTTACTTGATCGTTTGTTAATGAGATTCAGACAGATACATAGATATATGTATTTAAATTAAATATTAAAACGAAAATATATAGGATATGGTACCTAAATTAACTTCAATAGGAATAGCAGAGGGATGGGCATAGGCATACAATGATAGTCTGTCCAACTTTTTTATTCAAACTAGTGTGGTGTGGGGTCTATGTTCCCATCTGACCTAGATAACAAAACAACTAGATTAAGTTACATCTCTGTCTCATTCGAACGCAATTTAGTTTGAGAAAACAATATTCTTCTCTGAATCAGAGAAGAATAAGTAAAAATGACAAACAAGAATCATATTATAGCCACTACTCCACTCTAAAATTCAAATTAAAGATCTTAAAGAGAGTCTTGTTCAAAAAAGTAAGAGTTTTCCGGATAGAATGGGTGCTCTGGGACGGAAGGATTCGAACCTCCGAATAGCGGGACCAAAACCCGTTGCCTTACCACTTGGCCACGCCCCATTTAAATTTCAATTCTGCACTAATAAACACTAATATGAGTGTTGGTTTTTCGTCAATTCCAATGCAAATACATATCTATGCACTATATTGTTGATAGGATTTTGCTACGTGTAGATATAATATAGAATTAAACTGGACTTGATTGATCATTACATATAATTTAATTAAGATATTGTATTGTATAAACGTATGATTTCTTATATTCTCTTTTTAGAATTGAAGGCTTTTGATTGGGTGAGTGGGTTGAAAGGATTTTTTGGTCTACTTTACTTTCTTCATTATTTTTTGCCTTATATCAATAACTCAATCAAAATACAATTATCTCCAAGAAAAAAATCTTTGTTATGCTTAATATTTTTAGTTTGATCGGTATCTGTCTTAACTCTGCCCTTTATTCGAGTAGTTTTTTCTTGGCCAAATTACCCGAGGCCTACTCTTTTTTAAATCCAATTGTCGATTTTATGCCGGTCATACCTTTGCTGTTTTTTCTTTTAGCCTTTGTTTGGCAAGCTGCTGTAAGTTTTCGATGAAATTTTGAATACTGTCTTAGCAAACTTAATTATTTATTCAAGTATTCACGAAAAAAATTATAACAATTGATAAAATCATATAAGTCTTAGAGTATGAACCTTTAGTTGAAACAGTTGAAACATTAAAATTCTTGAATCACCCCATTTCTTCATTATGACCTTTCTCGTCAAAGATCTTATATAAGATACCCCACAATTAGGTATTGCGAGTATTTTAAAATAAAATTTAAATTTTACTAAATAAAAACCCTGTCTAAAAACTAAAAAAGTACTTCCTTTCATGGTGTCAAAATATGATATGTGATATAAAAATGGATAATCTATTCTCTTCAAAAAAAAAAAGATCTTGGAGATTGTGTAATGCTTACTCTCAAACTCTTCGTTTACACAGTAGTGATATTCTTTGTTTCTCTCTTCATCTTCGGATTCTTATCTAATGATCCAGGACGTAATCCTGGACGTGAAGAATAAGCATCAAATAATACTTTTCCTTGATCTAACCCTTTTCTTTTGTTTTATTTAAGGTTAAGGGGGCGAATAGATAAAATCTTAAGAAAAAAGAAAAGGTTCGATCAATTCGAAAGATAACTAAAATATCAAGCGATACAGGTAAACGGAAAGAGAGGGATTCGAACCCTCGGTACGAATAACTCGTACAACGGATTAGCAATCCGACGCTTTAGTCCACTCAGCCATCTCTCCCAATTGAAAACGGATAATAACTATGTTACATTACATATAAAGTAAGGGTTGAAATTATCTCTTTATCCTTATTAAAATTAAAATCGACTTATATCTTAAAAAGATAGTTTATTCTAATTAATATCTCTATTTAATTCTAATAAAAATAAAAGTTCTATAATTTATATAATTATATATATATCACGTTTATCAGCAATTCCAACTCTAAAGTACGGGCTCGCAAAATTATTTGATGATAAAAAAAAAAGAATACCTCGTTATTTTTGTCCAATAAGGGCTTTTCCATGGCCTGGCCGGGTCAGTACCTAGCCGGGCCCTTTTTTGTTCCACTGAATCATAATCATAGATAATTAGCTGAATTTTAAAATTGAAGCAACAACAATTAAGAAATCTTAAATTATAAGGAGGATTCTTTCTATTCCTATGATAGGGAATTCAAGTATCATTTCTTATTTTTTTTTTTTTTTAAGCACCCGCACCCTTTTAAAATAATTCTTGTCTGATCCTGTATTGATTACATACGATTCGACAAAAGATCCATTTATAGATAATAATCGCATTGTAGCGGGTATAGTTTAGTGGTAAAAGTGTGATTCGTTCTATATAACCCCTTACATAGTTAAGGGGTCCTTCGGTTTTCTTCATATTCCGAAAAAAAAACTTTATTTCTTAAAAGGATTTAATTCTTTACCTCTCAATGACAGATTCGAGGAAGAATATACATTCTCGTGCTTTTTATATTTTATACAAGGATCAATTAGCAATTGAAAAATTGGATTATGAAATTACGAAACATAATTTTTTTTGGATCACTACTTCCAATTGAATGAGTAAAAGGATCTATGGATGAAGAAAGCTTTTTTCTAATCGTAACTAAATCTTCAATTTTAGATTTGTTTTTTGTTTATAGAGGGGAGATTGAAGCAAAATAGCTATGAAACGATGGCTTTGGTTTACTAGAGACATCAATCTATTGTTTAGTGTTTAGCTCGGTGGAAAGAAAATTCTTTTCCTCAGGATTCGTTCAAATAGAAATAGAGAACGAAGTAACTAGAAAGAGTGTTATAATCCTCCTCTTCTAGAGGGATCATCTAGAAAGCGAGTAGTTTTAAATGTATTCAGACAGTAAAGGCTGACATAGATGTTATGGGTCAATTTTTTTTCAGTTACGTCTTAAATCGGGGAAATTATCCATCTACCATAAAGGAGCCGAATGAAATAAAAGTTTCATGTTCGGTTTTGAATTAGAGACGTTAAAAATGATGAATCGACGTCGACTATAACCCCTAGCCTTCCAAGCTAACGATGCGGGTTCGATTCCCGCTACCCGCTTTATCTTTTTATTATTTTAAAAATTAAATTCATAATTTCATCTTAATCTATCATTGAATTGAATATGTAATTGCCTAAATTTTCTCACATACAATCCGCTATTTTTTTTTTTTTTTTTACGAACAAGAGATCCGAAGTAAAAAATAATAAAACAAATAGGAATGAAAGGCGTCCATTGTCTAATGGATAGGACATAGGTCTTCTAAACCTTTGGTATAGGTTCAAATCCTATTGGACGCAATTTTTTTCCATATATATAATATATATCTTTTTGATTTATATATTTCTATGTCAAGAAAGATATTTTGAATAATTTTCATTAAATCCGAGATACTTATATTTTATTTAATATTCAAATATTATAAAATAAAAATAATATCTAATTAATCTAAAAAAA